AAATAAAAAAAAAGTAAGAGGAAACAAAATGGAGTTCGTTTCCTTTGTATACTTTAATACACAATACCCATCGTTTCTTTTGCCTGTTTTATATACATAAAACTTAATTAAATTAGTAAGGGGTATAGCTCCGACACTTAGATGGATAAGTATGTATCATGATCTATAACTAGAATACTGAATATGTATGTCGACCCATATCAATTAATTTGTCGAATATATACTCATACAAATTACTTATGTGCCAGGAACCAGATTTGAACTGGTGACACGAGGATTTTCAGTCCTCTGCTCTACCAGCTGAGCTATCCCGACCATTCACGACGCATCATCCTCATTTTATTTTAATATAGGACTTGGGTCTATGTCAATTAAAAAACGAAAAGATATTCCAAAATATTATCCAGGCCCTGGTAGAATTTCTTGTATCTTCAAAAAGAAAACCTTGTAAGTTTCAATACAGTACAAATAATACAAATAATGATATAGATTGTTAATTATTTTAATTTAATACATTATTCAAAGATGCTCATTTGCATTTGTACACGTATCATATATATCACACACAAGGCTTATGATGTGATAAGAAAAAAAATTTCCGCTCAGATCGGTTTGTGAATGAAATAGTAGAGTGAGAATAACTGCGAACCATAACCAATTTTGAGTCACTAACAAAATAAAATGAGAAGATAAATAATTAGGGAGGCAACCAGGTCTTTTTGGGGATAGAGGGACTTGAACCCTCACGATTTCTAAAGTCGACGGATTTTCCTCTTACTATAAATTTCATTGTTGTCGATATTGACATGTAGAATGGGACTCTATCTTTATTCTTATCCGATTAATCAATTCTAAAAAAAAAAGATTTATCAGACTATGATGGAGTGAATGATTTGATCAATGAATATTTCTTTCATTTTTCAATTTTGATTTTGAATCGATTCACAAAAATTCTTTCATTTTTCATATAAATAGATAGAAAAAAATTATAGAACCGGTTGGAGTCATCATTAATCATTTTTAATCATTTGGCGATAGTATTTCAGTAAGTATACATATGTATATAGGTTTATCTTTCATCCTTTCGGAAGTTTCGATGGAAGGATTCCTTTACGAACACAATGCAGCCAACTCCATTTGTTAGAACAGCTTCCATTGAGTCTCTGCACCTATCCTTTATTTATTCTCGCTTTCTGAAACCTTGTTTGTTTTCATAAAACGGGATTTGGCTCAGGATTGCCCATTTTTAATTCCAGGGTTTCTCTGAATTTGAAAGTTATCACTTGGTAGGTTTCCATACCAAGGCTCAATCCAATTAAGTCCGTAGCGTCTACCAATTTCGCCATATCCCCCTTTTTTTTGTGATGTGATTAGGATCACATCATGATGCCGTTTACCCTTTTTTGTTCATTTCCATTTATATTATGCTGGAACCGTTGAATTGATTAGATATCGATTCCTGTATTGAAAAGTGTTTTCTCCGATTTGATTTTTTATCTATCTTCTTTCATCTCTATTGGAGACCATACTTGGTCCAACCAGAAATTCAATATAGATATATACCACATAACATATATCTATTATAATATATTATATATATACATGTCCCAATTTCTATGATTTTCTATCATTTTTAGTGTGCAATTTTGAATACTTGAACGGTCGATTCTTTTTTTTTTTTTTGTCTTAGGTTTCGCCTTTCCGAATGAAACCCTAGGAATGTTTCATTATGGTCTGGATTGCACTTTTCTCCTCTTATCCTTTTCTTAGGGCAGATCATAATAAAAAAAAAAAAAAACGACAAAGGGCAATTTAGTATTATTAATTTCAAATTTCATTAATAGCCATAACTAATCGAATGGATATAATTAATCAATTAATCATTCCGTTAATTTATATATTAATGAAATTATTTCAAATTTTATAAATTCTCTATTTTCGCTTTCAAATAGATTCAAATAGATATAATAATTAATTAATTATATTAATATATTATATTATACGATTATAATATACAATAAATATACAATAAGATTCTAACTTAATTACTAGATTATATTCCTAACTTTAGGTACAAAATTCTATTTCAAATTCTAAATCTAAATAAATATCTAGAAATAAAAAACCATGTACTAAAATATTTTATTTAGAATTTATATAGTTTTATTTTTATTTTATTTTTTATATAGTAAAATATCAAAAAACAATATTAAAAAATAGTAAAGGAAATATGAAATATGGAATAGTAAAAAAAATATTCGTCTCTAATTAAACAAATTAAGATATTTATTATTGATAAACATATATTTGAGAAATAGATCTAAATTAATATATCAAAATGAAATATTTTTGAAAATTAGATTTTCCATTCTTATTCGTTTCTATAGTTGAATTTTTCTACATTTATATCATATTTATTATGAAATAATTAAGAATAAACAGTTAAGATAATTAAGAATAAACAGTTAAGATCTCAGCAGCAGTAGTTTACTAAATTAGTATACGTGTACAATTTATGTTATGTGAGCCCGCTTAGCTCAGAGGTTAGAGCATCGCATTTGTAATGCGATGGTCATCGGTTCGATTCCGATAGCCGGCTTTTCTCCATTTGTTTTATTTTTTAGATAATTGAAATCTAAAGTGAAAAGCTTCTTTGCCCGTTCCTAAAGGTCGCCGAGCCCCTTCCCCTTCGATTATTTCATAGAAACTTCCAATTATTAATAAAAATTGGATTGGAGGGGTTTGGTCTCTGTAGAACAAATCAATCAAGAAAAGAGCCCTTCATTTTTTTTTTTTCGATTATTTCAAATTCTTTTTCTTTTTTATTTATATAATACAATTATATATACAATATTTCTATACAATAAGGTCTGACTATTGATACAATTCCTCTAATTATTCTTTGTAATACTTCAGTAAATTTCGCTTCATTTATCATATTTTAGTTTAGTTTTAATTTTGGTTTATGAAATTTCATAAAAAAAAAGGAGTCTTTATGTCGCGTTACAGAGGACCTCGTTTCAAAAAAATCCGCCGTCTGGGGGCTTTACCGGGGCTAACTAGTAAAAAGCCTAGAGCCGGAAGCGATCTTCGAACCCAATCGCGCCCCGGCAAAAAATCGCAATATCGTATTCGTTTAGAAGAAAAACAAAAATTGCGCTTTCATTATGGTCTTACGGAACAACAATTACTTAAATACGTTCGTATCGCCGGAAAAGCCAAAGGGTCAACAGGTCAGGTTTTACTACAACTACTTGAAATGCGTTTGGATAACATCCTTTTTCGATTGGGTATGGCTTCGACTATTCCTCAAGCCCGCCAATTAGTTAACCACAGGCATATTTTAGTTAATGGTCGTATAGTAGATATACCAAGTTATCGATGCAAACCCAGAGATATTATTACGGTGAGAGATGAAAAAAAATCTAAGACTCTGATTCAAAATTATCTTGATTCATCCCCCCCTGAGGAATTACCAAAACATTTGACTCTTCACCCATTCCAATATAAAGGATTAGTCAATCAAATAATAGATAGTAAGTGGGTCGGTTTGAAAATAAATGAATTGCTAGTTGTAGAATATTACTCTCGTCAGACTTAATCCTAACTAAAATAACACGGCAAATTTTGCCCCCCCTTTTTTCGCTTAAGTAAAGGGGCTGAGGGAAGTAAGTTAAGGGTTTTGGTCTGGGGATTTTTCTCTCATTCATGTATCTATAGATCAGTAGGGTATTTTCATTCCTTGTCCATTTTATCCAGTATTTTCGTACCACAGAAATTAGGATTAGGAATAAAGAATCCATATCAAAGAAAAGCTACAGGCTAGTTGTTGGAGTATCCATTCTTATTTGATGCATTGTGGCCAGTAACATTGATGAATTAGGTGAAGAATACGGAAAGAGAGGGATTCGAACCCTCGGTAAACAGAAGTCTACATAGCAGTTCCAATGCTACGCCTTCAACCACTCGGCCATCTCTCCTACATAATGATTATGGCTCAAAACCCGAGTGAATAGTGAGCCATTGATATTCATTTTGTATAGGTATGTACATTCCATTTTCACTCTAAAAATGGAACTCTAAAAGCATAAAAGTTTTCATCAAAGATAAATCCTCCCTCCGAGGCTGGGGATAAAGATAATTTTTTTTATGAAAAAAAAAAATTGTAAAATAAAGATATATCTATTCATGTTTGCGAAGATAATGTTTCCGCCCTTTCTAATATTTATACCGGATTAAATCACTCAATTGGAACGAATCCGCGGATCGATCTATTTTTTTAGACTATGTTTAATGGCTACCTTTATACCACGATTCTATTTAGTTTAAACTATTATTCTATTTTCATAAAAATTCTAAAATCCTTTTCCAGTTCCAGTTTTCGATTTTTCAACAAGAATTCCTTACTTCAACCTCTTAACCCATAGATTTATTCCAAATTCATGAACCACCCCCCGGTTTTTCTATTTGATTGTATAGCGTATACCCACTATACACATAACACAAAGCAGACGGGATTCCATTTTAATCATAGAATTATTATTTGATTCTTTTTCCTCTTTTGAATCAAAACTTCTCGAATTATCCTAATCTCTAAGAGAAATTCTTTGATTCTTCAACCTCAATGAAATAGGAACAGTTCCCTTCATTTTTATATTACTACATTTGGATGAAATCGAATCGGATTCAAATATGAAATTTTTTTTTTATTGATTCCTGTCAAAAATAAACAATTGGAGTAAAAGGGCGTCTTTTTTAATGAATCCGTTTTTACGTTATTTCGTACTGTACAATTCCTTTGTTTGTGAGATCATTTTCTCACGAAAGGAAATTCAAAAAAATTATAGAATGGATTAATACACCTATGTCTAGATCTGGGATAAATGGAAATTTTATTGATAAAACTTTTTCAATTGTAGCCAATATCTTATTACGAATAATTCCGACAACTTCAGGAGAAAAAGAGGCATTCACCTATTACAGAGATGGTGCGATTTGAT